ATGGGATAAAATTGACCCATAACATCTATGTCAGCCTTTTTGTTTTGTATGAATAGGTTTTTAAAACACCTTGCTTTTTAGATGATCCCTCTAGAAGAGCAGTTTTATAACAATCTATGTTTTTTCTAGTTACTTCGTTCTCTATTTCTATTTAAGAGAATCTTTAGGAAAAGAATACAATTTCCGTCGAGCTAAAAAAAATATGTTGATGTCTCTAGTAAACTAAAATAATCGTTTAATAGCTATTTTGCTTCAATCTCTACTATACAAAAAATGGAAGATTTAGTTACGATTAGAAATATTCTATATCTTTCTCCATAGATGCTTTACTCATACTCAAAAAACTCGGATTATTGATCCAATTTCAAAAACTTATGTTTCATAATTTTAGAACTCAATTTGTCAATTTCGAATTGATTCTTCTTGTATACAAATTACGATAATGTATATTATACCGCAAATTATTCGTTTCGAGATATAAAGGATTCCCTTTAAGTAAGAAATAAAGTTTTTGATCAGGATTTTAATCAAATGGGGGATCCCTTAACTATAAAAGGGTCCAAGGAACGAATCGCACTTTTACCACTAAACTATACCCGCTACAATACAATTATTGTATCTTTTGTCGAACAAAGCAATCAGACATAATTAAGAAAGAAAACAGAGGGGCGTAATATTCTAATAATTAGAATATTCACATGGTTCATTAGAGGATCTCCTAACGAAATGAGACGGGGTTTTAATTACATTTTTGGATTTTGTTTTTGCTAAAGGTGTTTTTTGACAGATATAGATATCTATCTAGATATCCATTATTTTGGTTTTATATCATAGGAATCAATCCGTGTATTTCTGATTTTTGTTTGATCGTGTTTTAATTACAAGTATTTTTTTTTCAAATAAAATACATTCAAATAAATCATTGTTATTCAATATTCATGGGAATTAAAAGAGCCCGACTAGGTACTGGCCGGGCTCTTTGACTGTAGAAAAATAAAAACTCAAAAATAGAAAAATATATAATAATTTATAGTTATAGAATAAAATAATATAATAATTTATAGAAATAATATAGAAATAAAATATAAAAAAGAGATAAGATAAAAAATAAGATAATAAAGAAGTCTCTTTTTTATTAAGTTCCATTTTTTGTTCTTCTTGTTTATGTTATATCACATAAACAAAGTCATTCTATTTTTTCAATTGGGGAGAGATGGCTGAGTGGACTAAAGCGTCGGATTGCTAATCCGTTGTACAAATTTTTGTACCGAGGGTTCGAATCCCTCTCTTTCCGTTTCCGTTGATGATTTGGTATTTTTTTCGGAACGTCTTTGTTTGTTTTACTTGTTTGTTTGATTTTTGATTTCCTAGTTAAAGATAAAGATGTAAAGTAGATAAAATTCTGAAAATATTTTAAAATCCAGTACAAGCAAGAAAAACACAGAATCCATTTTTTTCTTATTCTTCTCGTCCTGGGTTACGTCCTGGATCGTTAGATAAGAATCCGAAGATGAAAAGAGAAACGAAGAATATCACTACCGTGTAAACAAATAGTTTTAGAGTAAGCATTATAAAATCTCCAAGATAATTAAAAACGACAAAGAAAGAGAATAGATTCTCTTATATTACACATTTTGTTTCTTTTAATAAATACTAAGTTTCTAAAAAATGAAGTGATTCTGAGGATATATATATACTTAAAGTATATATGCGAGTATATATGCGTTTCGGAAATGGATTGGATTTGTAGTAAGAGTCGAGCCTTGATTCCAATTTCTCAATAATTCCGATTATCAAAAATACTCTTTCATATCTGCAATCGAGGTATGATATTGGTGGTGGGTTCCAATCGAATAATAGGATTAGGATTTCTCAATTAAAAAATGTAGATGATGAGATGGTCCATATTTTTTTTTGTATATACAAAAAAATTTGAATATTGAAATTGAGAATTCACACTGTAAGACTTATCTGATCTTAAAAATTGTGAAAATGTTCGAATTTTAGTTTTCTAATAAATTCTGAATTTTTTTTAAGACATTACTCAAATTAAAGATCTCATCGAAAACTTACAGCAGCTTGCCAAACAAAAGCTAAGAGAAAAAAAAGTACAGGTATTACTGGCATAATATCTACAATTGGATTCAAGAAAGCATAGGCTTCGGGCAATTTCGCCGAGAAAAAACTACTTGAATAAAGTACGGAGTGAATATAAATACAGACCACACTAAAGATATTAAGCATAACAAACATTTTGTTCTTTAAGAAAATAAAATTTATTTATTTTTTTTATTATTATTATATTAGAATTTTCATTTTTATTGTATTTTTTTGTATTATATATAATATATATATATTAAATTAAAAATGAAAAAAAAAATACAATAAATAAAAAAAATTACAATTAATATTCATTTATGATATGAATAAAACTAAAAAAAAAAGAATCAAATAAGATAAGATGTTCCAAAATACTTCTTTGATTTGAACTGGATAAGTTCAAAATCTTTTTATTCTGAAATCAAAAATAGAAGAAATCTTCTATACAATATCTTAATTGAATTTTATGTAATGATCAATAAATTTAGTTTTATGCTATATATATATATAGATAGATATACGCATATCAAAATCCTAACAACAAATTTTTCGATAGAAATTTTTGAACTGGAATTGACGAAAAACCAATATCAATAATAGTGTTTATTAGTGTCAAATCGAAAATGGGGCGTGGCCAAGCGGTAAGGCAACGGGTTTTGGTCCCGCTATTCGGAGGTTCGAATCCTTCCGTCCCAGATGATATCCATTCATGATGTATATCATATTTGAATACAAATTGGATATCAGGATAAATATTATCCCCCCCCTTTATTTTTGAATTATTCGTCTCTAATTTAAATCGACTTGCTGTCGAAAATGTAAATTTAAAAACAAGTCGAGTTTTTTCCTTTCTTTTAAATGTAATCATTGTAGATAACTATATATTGTGGATAACTATCTATCTATGTAACTCTATATAACTATAGATATATATTATATATAATTTTTTAATTTTTTTTTTCTATTTTTTTTTTTTTTCAAGAAATTCCCAATTTTTGTACTTTACAAATTTTAAAAATAGAGTCGAAAATGGATTGATACAATATCGAGTTAATTTTCATTTTTTTGCGTGTTGATTTAAAAAAAAGTTTTCGTTATTATAGAAGAAAAACCGAGACGTAAAAAGGATCGATTATTATGTATCGATTGAATCAATGACTATTCACGATTCCATATAATTGAATCAATTACATACTGGATCCAAGCTAAAGGAATGTTATGGTAAAACTTCGTTTGAAACGATGTGGTAAAAAGCAACGTGCGACTTGAAAGACTTGATTAGATTAGCTGTGGATTCTTACATCCGCCATTTTGTTTCTAGTATATAGAAGTCAATATGCTCTTGGCTCGACATCATTTGATTTGTTCTGTTCCACTAGAACTTATTGTTTTGGGGGCGGGAAGGGGTTGATGATGTAAATAGTACATGATGGAGCTCGAGTTTTTCATTTCTCAGGGGCAAGTATCTAAGGTTAGTGAAAATTAATAAGTTACAACAACTTCGTAAGTCCATTTTTGATAGAAAAATCGAAAGGATCCAATTTGAGCAAGGTTCAAAAAAAATGGTTGGAATTAGTAAAACTATTTAGATCAAAAGTTTATCCGCGGGAATTAACCTTTTGTATGATTCTTTCAGAGAAAGAAAAATGGTATGTTGCTGCCATTTTTGAAAAGATTTAAGATTCCCGAAGTAATGTCTAAACCCAATGATTCAAATAAAAGCTAACAGATCATGGAACAAGTAAATACCATTTTCAAATTGTCTCATCCATTCTATTCGAAAAAAAAAAGATTATAAAGAAACGAAACACGGGCAAGAAAAGGGGGTAGAGACCACTCAATAAATGAAATAGCTAAATAGCTAAAGGCTTTGTTTTCGTTTTAGTTATTTGATAATTATCCAATTTGAGTTAGGGGGTTACAAATATGAGGAGTTGTTTTTTTCTTTTTCCTAAAGAAAAATACTTAAGTCATAGTTTAATTGATTTGATGATTTTATTGATTGACATCATAATTTTATACATAGATATAATTTTATATTTCCTCGAGCCGTACGAGGATAAAACTTCTTATACGTTTCTAGGGGGGGTGCATTATTCATCTATATCTATCCCAATGAGCCGTTTATCGAATCGTTGCAATCGATGTTCGATCCCGAAGAGAGGGGCGAGATCTTCGGAAAGTGGGTTATTATGATCCAATAAAGAATCAAACTTATTTAAATATTCCTGTTATTCTATATTTCCTTGAACAAGGCGCTCAACCTACAGGAACTGTTCAGGATATTTCAAAAAAGGCAGGTGTTTTTATGGAACTTAGCTCGAATCAACAAACGAAATTCAATTAATGAAATAAAAAAAAGAGGGGTAGAGGGGTGTGGATGACTTGTATATAGATTTAAAAAACGCTTTTCTTTTTTATCTTTTATCCCCCCGCTCTTTTGTTATATTCATACCTAATCTTTTTTTTCTTGTTGTTTATATAGAATGTAAATCAAAACAAAATGAACAAATGGATACAGATCAAAGATAGAATATAGGAAAAATAGAAAGAATAATTACTAAGTGAAGTAAGTAATTGGACTTAGAAATACATTACCCCCAATGAGGTTTTTTTTTTAATTATAAAATAAAAAATAATTTTTTTAATATTTTATCTTATTTTTATTTTATTAGCATTTATTTTACGACCCGCTCTTTATTATTATCAGTTACGAATCCTAGTTATTTGATTTATATACTTTTTTGATAGTAAAGAATGAGATAGAATATGAAAAATGGAATATTTATTTTTCATCCAATGACTATACATCTATTATGACTATACATCTATTATATATATCTATTTTATAGAGTTATAGAGGAAAAAACTCTATGGAAAAATGTTGGTTCAATTCTATATTGTTTTATAAGAAGTTAGAATACAGGTGTGAATTTCGTGAATCAATGGATAGTCTTGGTCCTATTCAAAATACTTATGTAAGGGAAGACCCCCAAATTTTAACTAATATGGATAAAAAAGTTCATAGTTGGAATGATAGTGACAATGCTAGTTACAGTTATTTGGATTATTTAGTAAGTGTAAGTAAGATGCAGAATTTCCTATCTGATAAAACTTTTATACTTAGGGATAATAAGAGGAAAAATTATTCCATATTTTTAAATATTAAAAAAAAGAAAACTTTGGATATTGGCAATGATGATTCTTTTTTAAGTGAACAGGAATGTTTTTTTTCTAGCTATCTGAATAATGTTTCTAAGAATGATGACGATCATTACATGTATGATACTAAATTTCGTTGGAATAATAACATTAATAGTTGCATTGATAGTTATCTTGATTCTCAAATCTGTATTGATAGTTTCATTTTAGGTGATAGTGAGAAATACAATGAAAGTTATTTTTATAGTTATATTTTTGGTAAGGGCAGAAATTGTAGTGAAAATGAGAATTCGAGTTCTAGTATAATAACTATCACGAATGATACAAATGATAATGATTCTACGAGAGGTAAAAGTTCTAATAAAGGTAAAAGTTCTAATAATCTCGATGAAAGTAAAGAATATAAGAATTTGTGGATTGAATGCGAAAATTGTTATGGATTAAATTATAAAAAAATTTTTAAATCCAAAATTTATATTTGTGAATACTGTGGATATCATTTGAAAATGAGCAGTTCAGATAGAATCGAACTTTCGATTGATCCGGGTACTTGGAATCCTCTGGATGAAGACATGGTTTCTCAGGATCCCATTGAATTTCATTCAGAAGAGGAACCTTATAAAGATCGTATTGATTCTTATCAAAGAAAAACGGGATTAACTGAGGCTGTTCAAACAGGTACAGGTCAACTAAATGGTATTCCTGTAGCAATTGGAATTATGGATTTTCAGTTTATGGGAGGGAGTATGGGATCCACAGTAGGTGAGAAAATCACCCGTTTGATAGAATATGCTACCAATCAACTTTTACCTCTTATTCTGGTATGTGCGTCTGGAGGGGCGCGTATGCAAGAAGGAAGTTTGAGCTTGATGCAAATGGCTAAAATCTCTTCTGCTTTATATGATTATCAAACAAATAAAAAGTTATTCTATGTATCGATACTTACATCTCCTACTACTGGCGGGGTGACAGCTAGTTTTGGCATGTTGGGGGATATCATTATTGCGGAACCAAATACTTATATTGCATTTGCGGGTAAAAGAGTAATTGAACAAACATTGAAGAAGGCAATACCCGAAGGTTCACAAGCAGCTGAATATTTATTCCATAAGGGCTTATTCGATTCAATCGTACCGCGTTCTCTTTTAAAGGGAGTTCTGAGTGAGTTATTTCAATTCCATAATTTCTTTTCTTTGACTGAAAAATAAGGCATAGCAAAGAAAAGAAATTATGAAAAAAGAAAAAATTAAAACATACAGGATCAAAGTATTAAAAGAATAATAAAAGGGTGTATTATGATACATATGTTTGTTTCTTTTAGAAATGGAAGGTGAAATGAAATAAATCCCTTTATTTAGTTCAACATATATAGCTAATTATATAATATGTCCATATCTATCTATATCTATATATATAGATATTTTGGATTAGCTATAATCACTCTAATTCCTATATACTTAGTATAACCATATAGTAATTCTAGTGATTATATACTATCTTTATAACAATATAAATAAGAAGAAAAATAGAAAATAACAATAATATTTAATATTTTTAAGGTACAAATAGTAAATCGAGGTACCCGTTTTATGATAAACTTTCCTTCCATTTTTGTTCCTTTAGTGGGCCTAGTTTTTCCGGCAATTGCAATGGCGTCTTTATTTCTTTATATTCAAAAAAACAAAATTTTTTAGATAAGGTAAGTAGGGACAAATCTCATATACTTTTTTTAGATCTGGAAGCAATTCGATGAATTTATCCTAAAGGTTTACATTAAAATAGTGACAAGTTACTTTAGAAACAAAGAAAGCGGAAATTGAGTTTCGTTTGAATAATGATTAGTTTAAATAAGGATTTATTTTTATTTAAATTAAAAAAAACACCCATGTAGGGTAGGTAAGGTGGGAGTGAGTATATTCGTAATAGTGAGATCACCCGATTTACTGGTCTATTATGTACCAGAGACTCGAAAAAGAAGTAATTTCTTTTGGGCTTTTATCATTTTATTAGGTTCATTGGGGTTGTTATTGCTTGCAATTTTCAGTTATATTGGTATGGATTTGTTCTTTTTTTATAAGGAAATTAGTGATTTTCCATTTATTCCGGATTCTATTTATTTTCCATTTATTCCACAAGGGATCACGCTGTTTTTCTATGGAATAGCGGGTCTCCTTATTAGTTTATATTTGTGGGTCATTGTTATTTGGGATGTAGGTAGTGGTTATGATCGCTTCGATAAAAAAAATAAAAAAGTTCTTTTTTTGCGTTGGGGATTTCCTGGAAAAAATCGTCGTATTATTCTTGAAGTACCTATGGAAGAGGTTCAATCCATCCGAATAATAACAGGAGTTATAGAAGGGAGTATTTTTACTCGTACCCTTACTTATGAGAGTATTATTTATATGGAAACCATAGAGCAGGGGTTTATTCCCTTGACTCGTATTGAAGATAATTTGATTCCACAACAAATTGCAGATAAAGCTGCTGAAATAGCTAGGTTTTTGGGTGTACCACTTTTGTACTGACGACAATTGGACTTAACTAGAAATGAAATTGCACAAAAAGCTTCAGAATTGTCCTTATTTATTTCGTGTACCGATTTAAATATTTTGAAAAAAAGATTCTTTTTTTTTTCAAAATATTTCGATTTGTATAGATAGGACGTTCTTTGGTTTCGAAATCCTACTATTATATTCATAACTCGAAGTGCTCTTTCGTGTATTCATGAAAAGTCAGAATTTTCTCTTCAAATCTTAGCAATTGATATCCTTTCAAAAACAAGATTTTTTTCTTCATTTGAATTGACAGTGAATTCTTTCGATTTCTTATTCGATTTATGTATTCTTTATAAATTAAATAAGGCAAGGACTAACTCCCGAATTGCAAGTAAAAAAGAATGAGAGAATATATAAACTCTATAACTTGTAATAGAACTTATGCTTAAGGGAAATTATTATCATATAGAGTTGACGAATGAGATGACGTTGAGTTCATTAAAGACGAAAAATGACAAAAAAGAAAACATTCATTCCTCTTCTATATCTTACATCCATAGTCTTTTTGCCCTGGTGTATATCGTTCACATTTAAGAAAAGTATTGAATCTTGGTTTATTAATTCGTGGAATACTAGGCAATCCGAAATTTTCTTGAATGAGATTCAAGAAAATAGTATTCTAAAAAAATTCATAGAATTTGAGGAACTGTTTTTTTTAGATGAAATGTTAAAGGAATGTCCGGAAACACATTTACAAAACCTTCGTACCGGAATCTATAAAGAAACAATCCAATTAATCAAAACGCACAACGAAGATCGTATCAATACGATTTTTAACTTCTCGACAAATATAATATGTTTCTTTATTCTAAGTGGTTATTCCATTCTTGGTAATCAAGAACTTGTTCTTATTAACTCTTGGGTTCGAGAATTTATATATAATTTAAGTGACACAATAAAAGCTTTTTATATTCTTCTATTAACTGATTTATGTATAGGATTCCACTCAACTCATGGTTGGGAACTAATGATTGGTTTTGTCTATAAAGATTTTGGACTTGCTCCAAATGATCAAATAATATCTGGTCTTGTTTCCACTTTTCCAGTTATTTTAGATACAATTTTAAAATATTTAATTTTCCGTTATTTAAATCGCGTATCTCCATCACTTGTAGTAATTTATCATTCAATGAATGACTGACTGGAAAAACGATCCACTTATCCAATTTTAATGAAAAGTTTTTTTTAGATAACTTTTCTTTTTTTTTTTTCTTTTTAACCCCCTTAAATTAAAAAGGGGTTCCTCATCTTGGATAGGAAACTATGTGAGTGACCTACCTAATCTTATTGTAGAAATTTTCAGGATCAATGATTAAACCATGCAAACTAGAAATGCTTTTTCTTGGATAAAGGAAGAGATTACTCGATCCATTTCCATATCGATCATGATATATATAATAATTCGAGCACCCATTTCAAATGCATATCCCATTTTTGCACAGCAGGGTTATGAAAATCCGCGAGAAGCAACCGGTCGTATTGTCTGTGCCAATTGCCATTTAGCTAATAAGCCCGTAGATATTGAGGTTCCACAAGCGGTACTTCCAGATACTGTATTCGAAGCAGTTGTTCGAATTCCTTATGATATGCAAGTGAAACAAGTTCTTGCTAATGGTAAAAAGGGGGCTTTGAATGTGGGGGCTGTTCTTATTTTACCGGAAGGCTTTGAATTGGCACCCCCAGATCGTATTTCGCCTGAGATTAAAGAAAAAATAGGTAATCTGTCTTTTCAAAACTACCGCCCTACAAAAAAAAATATTATTGTGGTAGGCCCCGTTCCTGGTCAGAAATATAATGAAATCACCTTTCCTATACTTTCTCCGGATCCCACTACTACGAGAGATGTTCATTTCTTAAAATATCCCATATACGTAGGCGGGAACAGGGGAAGGGGTCAAATTTATCTCGACGGGAGCAAGAGTAATAATAATGTGTATAATGCTACAGCAGCAGGTATGGTAAAAAAAATCATACGGAAAGAAAAAGGGGGATACGAAATAACTATAGTGGATGCACTGGATGGACGTGAAGTGATTGATATTATACCTCCAGGACCAGAACTTCTTGTTTCAGAAGGTGAAGCTATCAAACTGGATCAGCCATTAACAAGTAATCCTAATGTAGGTGGATTTGGTCAGGGGGATGCGGAAATAGTACTTCAAGATCCGTTACGTGTCCAAGGT